TGGGGATAGAGGGACTTGAACCCTCACGATTTTTGAAATCGACGGATTTTCCTCTTACTATAAATTTCATTGTTGCCGGTATTGACATGTAGAACGGGACTCTATCTTTATTCTCGTCCGATTAATCAGTTCTTCAAAAGATCTATCAGATTATGGAGTGAATGGTTTGATCAATGGATATTCGATTCTTTCTTCAATATGGAATTGATTCATACCAATTCTTCTGTATTATGTATACAGGTTTATCCTTCATCTTTTCTGAAGTTTCGATAGAAGGATTCCTCTACCAATGTAAGACAATCAACTCCATTCGTTAGAACAACTTCCATCGAGTCTCTGCACCTATCCTTTTTTATTTTCGCTTTCTGAACCTTTGTTTGTTTTCGGAAAACGTGATTTGGCTCAGGATTACCCATTTTTATTAATTCCAGGGTTTCTCTGAATTTGAAAGTTATCACTTAGTAAGTTTCCATACCAAGGCTCAATCCAATTAAGTCCGTAGCGTCTACCGATTTCGCCATATCCCCCTTTTTGAGATGAAAATCTCATTGTGATCTCGTTCCCTTTTTTCTTTCATTTATAGCGGAACAGTTGAATTCATTAGATAGATGGCGATTCCTGTCTCGAAAAAGTGTTTTCTCCTCTTTGTCTTTGATTTCTTGTCTATCTTCTTTCATATTCTATATCTACTATATCTATAGGAGGCTCATATTCGGTCCAATCAAAAACTATTTTATCATTTCTGTACCCGCAATTCAATATAGGTGGATACATACCCTAAACATCTGTCTCTCTTCCACTCCTTTCCCCCAAAAATTTCAAATACTTGAACGGTCGATTCTTTTTTTTTTATTAAAAATAATAAAAAATATTTCATTGTGATAAAAAATTTGAAATTATATATCGCTACATTAATTGTTATGTTCTATAATATAATATTTATGTTCTATAATATAATATTTAATTTAACAGTTATTTGAAATTCTATATTCTATTCTTTAACTTTAAATTATTAATTAATAATATATTCATAATCATAATAGCGAAATCATAATAGCGAATATGAATAGCCAAGAATTTAAATTAAATAGTTAATAGCAAAATTCTAAGAGTTTATTGAATTCTTATGTATGTCAAATTTATGTTATGTGAGCCTGCTTAGCTCAGAGGTTAGAGCATCGCATTTGTAATGCGATGGTCATCGGTTCGATTCCGATAGTAGGCTTTTCTCTATTTATTTTATTCGATGTTTTACATGATTGATAATGCATCTTTGAAATCAAAGAATATTGAAAAAAAAAAAGTGTCTTCCTCTTTTCGCAAAAGCCATTTATTTTTTATGTTATAGGAATTTCCAACTATCTCATAAAAAGAATGCTTTTCTTTTTCTATATATAGAATATAAAGATCTGGATATTTATCCAACTCATCTCATTATTCTTTAATAGAATATAATAATAATACTTCAGTAAATTTGGCTTTATTTAGAATTTAGTTCATTTTTAGTTTAGATTTTTTCTGTAGAATGATGAAATTTCATCAATAAGAATTAATAATTAAATATAAATAAGAAGAAGGAGTCTTTATGTCGCGTTACCGAGGTCCTCGTTTCAAAAAAATACGGCGCCTGGGGGCTTTACCAGGGCTAACTAATAAAAGGCCCAGAGCTGGAAGTGATCTTAGAAACCAATCGCGTTCCGGGAAAAAATCCCAATATCGTATTCGCCTAGAAGAAAAACAAAAATTGCGTTTTCATTATGGTCTTACAGAACGACAATTACTTAAATACGTTCGTATCGCCGGAAAGGCAAAGGGGTCAACAGGTCAGGTTTTACTACAATTGCTTGAAATGCGCCTGGATAACATCCTTTTTCGGTTGGGTATGGCTCCGACTATTCCGGGAGCTCGCCAATTAGTTAACCATAGACATATTTTAGTCAATGGTCGTATAGTAGATATACCAAGTTATCGCTGCAAACCCCGAGATACTATTGCGGCGAGGGATGAACAAAAATCTAAAGCTCTAATTCAAAATTCTCTCGATTCATCCCCTAATGAAGAATTGCCAAACCATTTGACTCTTCAAGCATTCCAATATAAAGGATTAGTCAATCAAATAATAGATAGTAAGTGGGTCGGTTTGAAAATAAATGAATTGTTAGTTGTAGAATATTATTCTCGTCAGACTTAAACCTAACAAAAATAAAAAAAGACTAATAAGAATAAGGGTTCGACCCCATTTTGCTCCCTTTCGTAAATTAACCTAAGGTTAAGATAAATAAGGGTTTGATCCGGATTTTTCTTCCGTTTAGGTGTCATAGACCGAGAGGGATATTTTCATTTCTTGTCTACTCTTTTCTTTAACAGTCTTTTCCGTACCACAGCCATTAGGAATAGAGAATCCATATCAAAGAAAGGTCTAACTGTTGGAATAGTCATATCCATTGCTATTTGATCTATTGTGATTAGTAAGATCGGTAAATTAGGTGAAGGTAAGGAG